TAGGGTAAAATGCCTAAGGATTTATAGTATATTCTACTGAAATGAAATTAAAGTATTTCATTTTTTTTTTCATAAAAATTAAGGTGGAAGATCATTGCTTCTATTGATTCGATACGAATTACGAATATGGAAACATAATCTAATGCATCGAACGATTATATTTTCCTCTCCTTTCCTTGTCCTAGATTGAATTTCTATTTGGGGTTAGGTTTCGCTACAATCAAAAGGTTTGTTTTACAGGAAACCCACCGCTACCCAATGAAAGATACCATAGAGTGATAATGGTATAATCGACCGAATCCCAAATGATCCCCCCTACGGATAAGTAATGTAAGGTTGATTTAGTACCAATTCATTATTTTTGAAACAATCAATTGGTATTGTTTTCAAAAAAAAGTGATTAGTAAAAAAAAAAAAGAAAGAATAGGGATTAGATACATGTTTCTTAGGATTCAATTTGGTTGGGTCAGGTTGGAGTTTTTCGGCAGGATCATGTTATGATTTTCATTTCATAAATTAACGGATATTGGGTATACCAACAAAAAGTGTATCACTTTTTATTTATTGAAATCAATTATTGTTTTTATTTTCGTGTTCCTATGCACTTACATGAATAAGTGGTAATGCTTTCATTACTATGGACCAGCCAACCGTCTAGTCCATAAACAAGTACTAATGAGGAAATAAACCCTATACGAAAATAAAATAAAATGTATTAGGGCTATACGGACTCGAACCGTAGACCTTCTCGGTAAAACAGATCAAACTGATCATTATCGAAATGATTCGAACTGTTTCAAAGACCCAACATGCATTTTTTTTGCATTGGGCTTTTTCATTAACTGCTGTAAAGATCAGTTAGTCCACCCTATTTTGTCTTTCCTTTACAGGAAAGATAATGAGATGGCTCCATTTGCTCTGATTCATTATTTTCTGATCTAGGAGCAATACCAAAGTGTTTCAAAGGAGGGGTATCTTGACTTAGGTCTGCCTCCGGCCTAGATCAACTTAAGTTAAATGGAGTCTCTACCGCTCCGCTGCAAGAGTTAAATATGAGACTTCATACACCTTAAAGTTCATAGAACGAAAAGAGGTTATTTTGAGGCCCTTATACTCATTATGCCTGGCATTGAACGGACTGGGTATTAACCTTATCAACGATCAAATCGATGGGGGGTTCTATTTGGCACCTGAATTCGCACCCGAATCGTACCGAACCAAATATTTGTCAGGCTATTGTTCTCTTGTTCCTTCGAATCTATGGAGTAAGACATCGATTTCTCAATAAGATGAATTAGGATCATTGCATAATTGGCTCCCTTGAAAAGCGTTGGCGCACGTGTAAACGAGGTGCTCTACCTAACTGAGCTATAGCCCTTGTCATATATATATATATTAACATATCTACAATTTCTTGTCAAGATAAGATGGATATGGATATTCCATGATCCCACATCATAGTTCTTTGATATGTTTACTGTTAACGGATTGATATTGCTTGGAAATAATATTCCATCTATAATTCCCGAAGTGATGGGTCCTTTTTTGGTGATAAATGACCTACTTAACTCAGTGGTTAGAGTATTGCTTTCATACGGCGGGAGTCATTGGTTCAAATCCAATAGTAGGTAAAACTTATTAGATACCGGAGTCAATGGTATCTAATAAGTTTTTCTACCCATCGTCTTTTTGTTGTATCAGATTAGACTTGATTGTGTTCAATTAGTGGAACTAAAATGTGGTGTATAATAAAGAACTTCTACTTTTAAAAAACTTCTTTTGGTTATTTTGATGTATTGACTAGTTGGAAATAGCATTGATAGCCTCTACTCGTGTCTTAGCCCGTCTGAGAGCTAGATTCGCCTCAATTGCTTGTTTCTTACCCTCAGCTTTACTTAAATTAGCTTCCGCTATTTCAAGAGTTTTTTGAGCTTCTTGCGGATCGATGTCAGTACTCATCTCCGCATCATTTCCTAAAATAGTGATCTCATTATTACCTATTCTAGCAAAACCGCCCATTAGAGCCACCGTTAACCATTGGTCGTTGAGGCGTATTCTCAAAAGACCTATATCTACAGCCGTGGCAATAGGGGCGTGGTTTGGTAATACGCCAATTTGGCCACTATTAGTAGATAAAATGATTTCTTTCACTTCTGAATCCAAAATAATTCGATTAGGAGTCAGTACACAAAGATTTAAAGTCATTTCTTCAATTTGCTCTCTACTTCTAAGTTCATAGCTTTCGCGGTAGCTTCATCGATGTTACCCACTAAATAAAAGGCCTGCTCGGGAAGACCATCTAATTCTCCGGAAAGAATCAGTTGAAACCCCCTAATTGTTTCTGCGAGACCAACATATTTTCCTGGAGAACCAGTAAATACTTCTGCCACGAAGAAGGGTTGTGATAAGAAACGCTCCATTTTTCGCGCTCTTGCTACAGTTAAACGATCCTCTTCGGATAATTCGTCCAATCCAAGGATAGCTATAATGTCCTGAAGTT